ATTTCCAAAGACTCCATGGATAGGAACTAAAAACGAGATATCGAAGTAGTTCTGATGATTCAGTATATCATCACTTCAATTCGGAGTTCTTAGTTACTTTGACCGGGTGGATCTTAGTGATGGAATAATAAGTAATAATTCATTGGTTGATTGTATCATTAACCATTTCTTTATTTTGGTGCGAGGAACTTACCATGAATCCACTGATTTCTGCCGCTTCCGTTATTGCTGCTGGATTGGCCGTAGGGCTTGCTTCTATTGGACCTGGAGTTGGTCAAGGTACTGCTGCGGGCCAAGCCGTAGAAGGTATCGCGAGACAACCAGAAGCAGAGGGTAAAATACGAGGTACTTTATTGCTTAGTCTGGCTTTTATGGAAGCTTTAACAATTTACGGACTGGTCGTGGCATTAGCGCTTTTATTTGCGAATCCTTTTGTTTAATCCTATTCTATAAACGTGAAAATACGTACTTCTTTTCTTATTTTATTGCCGTCGACTTACCGCTTGCTTCTTCGAATTATATCAAAACTTCACTCCACTTCTTCGTTGAGACAATACTCCGGGGAAGGTCTGATTTGAGGATGAGGAATTAGTAGATCCACTCGCTTTCTCACTTCCCGTCCTTAATTTAATGGAAACCCCTTTTGACTTTTAGGAAGCGTTGCAGGTATTTCGCAATTGACATGAAACCGGGGACCTAATAAGTATCTTATTGGGAACTTCAATTGAAATAAAATAATAATAAAGAATCCATTTTTGAAATTTGAAAATGATTTCAAATGAAATGAATATATTCATATTTAATTTAAAATAAGTCAATTAATAAAAAAAAAGAAATCAATAATAAAAAAACGGGACGAAGTGATACAAAAAGAACTCTGTTCGATTTTGTTAGTCCTATCTATAAGAGGAGAGCATATGAAAAATGTAACCGATTCTTTCGTTTCCTTGGGTTACTGGCCATCCGCCGGGAGTTTCGGGTTGAATACCGATATTTTAGCAACAAATCTAATAAATCTAAGTGTAGTGCTTGGCGTATTGATCTTTTTTGGAAAGGGAGTGTGTGCGAGTTGTGTATTTCAAGAATAGGCTGGATCCAACCGGCTGCACTTTCTTTTTTTTTTTTTATTTATAAATAGGGAAGAAAGGTGCACGATCTCGACGAATTACTTCTGAATAAATTAAGAAATCATATGTAAGAACCATAGCATTTCGTGACTCATTGGTAAATCAACTTTGATTCTCTATCAACCAATAATGTGGGACCATTAACATGGTTAAAGCTAAACCGCCTGAAGTCCAGGCACAACATGGTACTCTTTCTACCACTCCGTTAGTACGGAGATGGTTTCAAAATGAATAGTTGGCAATTTATCCGATATAGAACACTCATATCGATAAAATGATTTGAACCATTTACTGGAAAAATGGGTGTCTAGCCCTTTTTTTATCCAATGCTGAATCGACGACCTATGTATAAAATAAGAAGCATTTTTTGGATTTGAAGAAAAAAAAAACAACTTTGCTGACAATTACAGATTTTTTTTGTCTGGTCGGAAGAGTCCTCTGAATATTCTGGTCTTGTATCAGTTTCCATATCTTGGAATACGAACAGAGAAGAGAGGGTAGGCTCATTACATTAAAAGATATGGGAATGCTCATAACATAAGTAACTGAGCGTGAGAGCCAAATGAATCGAAAGATTCATGTTTGGTTCGGGAAGAGATCATGGAAGTGAAGTTGTGAAATGAATGGGAAAATAATCTACTTTCATTAAGTGATTTATTAGATAATCGAAAACAGAGGATTCTGAGTACTATTCGAAATTCAGAAGAACTACGCGGAGGAGCTATTGAGCAGCTCGAAAAAGCCCGGGCTCGCTTACGGAAAGTGGAAATGGAAGCAGATGGGTTTCGAGTGAATGGATACTCTGAGATAGAACGAGAAAAACAGAATTTGATTAATGCCACTTATGAGAATTTGGAACGATTAGAAAATTACAAAAATGAAACCATTCATTTTGAACAACAAAGAGCAATTAATCAGGTCCGACAGCGAGTTTTCCAACAAGCCTTACAAGGAGCTCTAGGAACTCTGAATAGTTGTTCGAACAGCGAGTTACATTTACGCACCATCAGTGCTAATATTGGCATGCTCGGGGCCATGAAAGAAATAACTGATTAGCCCTTTTACTGTAGGCATTATTTTTTTTTTTTCTCCCTTTGTTTCCGAAAAAGAATTAAGAGACACTAATGGTAACCATTCGAGCCGACGAAATTAGTAATATTATCCGTGAACGTATTGAACAATATAATCGAGAAGTCACGATTGTGAATACCGGCACCGTACTTCAAGTAGGCGATGGCATTGCTCGTATTCATGGTCTTGATGAAGTAATGGCAGGGGAATTAGTAGAATTTGAAGAGGGTACAATAGGCATTGCTCTGAATTTGGAATCAAACAATGTTGGCGTTGTATTAATGGGTGACGGTTTGATGATA